TATACAAAATGAAATGTCACAATATTTTTTTTATACATGTTTAAGTGATGGAAAACAAACAATATCTTTTACATATCCACCTAGTTTATTGATTTTTTCAAAAATGATAGAACGTAAAATTTCTTTGTACACGACAGAAAAATTTATCCATGAAGACCTATATAATTATTGGGTTTCTACCAATGAGCAAAAAAAGTACAACTTGAGTAATGAATTAATAAGTAGAATAAAAATTATAGAAAAAGAAAAAGTATCTCTTACTCTAGATATACTAGAAAAAAGGACCAGATTATGCAATGATGAGAATAAACAAGAATACTTGCCAAAAGCATATGATCCTCTTTTGAATGGCGCATATCGTGGAAAAATAAACAAATTCTATTCACATACAACCATGAATCATTTAATTACTTCGAAAGAAAATTCCACGAAAATAGTTTGGATAAATAAGCTTCATGGGCTATTTTCGATTTCTAATAATTACCAAGAATTTGAACATGAAAAAAATCCACTTAATGAAAAATCACCATGGAATTATATTATTAATTCGTTAACGTCAATTGATCAATTATCTTTTGAGTACATACCCAATTCTCATTTGAAAAAATCTTCTTTATTGGAAGAAGAAATAAAAAGAAATTCAGAAAATAAAGCAAAATCTTTGAAATCCGTATTCGATATAATTACAACCAATGGAGAAGAAATCATTGAAGAAGGAGAAGAAATCCTTGAAGAAGGAGAAGAAATCCTTAAAGAAAAAATCATTAAAAAAATTCCTCAACGGTTATACAAACTAACTGAAGAGTTATTAGAATTACTAGTACAGGGTGAGGCTGAAGATGAAGAATATGAACGTGAGCAACTATTGAAACAAGATCAGGAAATTCGTACAAGAAAAGCCAGACGAGTGTTGGTTTATACTGACTACAGCATGAATCCCGAGACTAACGATGATGAAATAAACGAGTTGGCTTTGATACGTTACTCAGAACAACCAGATTTTAATCGAGGTCTAATCAAAGGATCCTTACGCGCTCAAAGACGTAAAACAGTTATTTGGAACACATTCCAAGCATTTGTAAATTCTCCGCTTTTTTTTGATCGAGTAGAAAACATATTTTTTTTTTCTCTTTTAAACAAGATCAATCAAAATATTAAGTCTATTTTTAGGAATTTTGCGAAGAAAAAACCAAAAACGGAATTAAAAATTGACGATTTTGAGAAAGAAAAGATGAAGAAAACTCTGAAGGCTCTCGATGATGAAAACGAGAAGAAGAGAGAAGAAGAAAATCAACGAATGGCAATAGCAGAAATTTGGGATAGCATTACATTTGCTCAAGTAATAAGAAGTTTGATACTCCTGATCCACGCTTTTCTTAGAAAAAACATTATATTCCCTTCATTGATAATAGCTAAAAATGTTGGACGTATGTTATTATTCCAACACCCCGAGTGGTATGAGGATTTTAAGGACTGGAAGAGTGAAATGCATATTAAATGTACGTATAATGGTGTTCTACTATCAGAAACAGAATTTCCTCAAGATTGGTTAACAGATGGTCTTCAGGTAAAAATTCTATTTCCTTTCCGTTTAAAACCTTGGCGAAGATCTAAACTACGATCTCATCATGGAGATCCAATGAAAAAAAAAGTAAAAAAAGTAAATTCTTGTTTTTTAACAGTTTGGGGAATGGAAACAGAACTTCCTTTTGGTCCTGCCCGAACCCTACCTTCTTTTTTTGAACCCATATATAAAGAACTAAAAAAAAAGATTCGAAAAGTGAAAAAGAATTATTTTCTACATCTAAAAGTAAAAGTTTCAAAACCATGGGTTATCCAAATTTTTCCAGTTCTAAAACGAATAATGAATAAACTTGAAAAAGTAAACCCAATTTATTTATTTGAATTCAAGAAGGTGAAAGTACATGAACCAAATGAAAATGCAAAAGATTCAAAAGATAATAATAAGATTATTCCTGAATCGACCATGCAAATTCAATCTATGAATTGGACAAATTTTTTATTCATAGAAAATGAAATGAAAGATCTTGCTGATAAGACAATCATAATCAGGAATCAAATAGAAGAAATCGCAAAAGAAAAGAAAAAAAAAGTTCCAGCCTATGATGATAAAAGACCAGAATTAAAGAAAGATATTTGGCGGATATTCAAAAGAATAAATACTCGATTAATATGCAAATCACATTATTTTCTGAAATCTTTCATTGAAAAAATATACATGGATATCCTGCTATGTATGGTTAGCATTTCGAAGGTCAATGCACAACTTTCAACAAAAAAAATTATCAATGAATCCATTTACAACGATGAAAGAAATCAAGAAGGAATTGATGAAACAGATCAACATACAATGAACTTTATTTCGACTATAGAAAAAGAAAAGGACTTTTCTAATCCTAGTAATAATTCAAATACTTATTACGATTTATCTTCCTTGTCCCAAGCATATGTATTTTACAAAATATCACAAACCCAATTACTTAACAACCATCACTTTAGATCTGTACTTCAATATCGCGGTACCCATCCTTTTATTAAGGACAAGATAAAGTATTCTTCTATAACCCGAGGAATATTTAACTCCAAATCAAGGTATAAGTATAAGAAAATAAAGAAGCCTGGAATGAATGAATGGAAAAACTGGTTAAAGGGTAATTATGCATACAATTTATCTCAGAGCAAATGGTCTCGATTAGTATTAGTAGCGAAAAAATGGCGAAAAAAAATCAATCAAAATTGTACGATTCACAATAAAGAATCAATGAAATTTTCTTCATATAAAAAAGAAAAAGACCGATCAATTCATTACAAAAAAGAAAATTTCTATACAGTGTATTTATGGCCGAATCAAAAAGAAAAATTAAAAAAGCAATATGTATATGATCTTTTATCACATAAATATATATATTATGGGAATAGTAAAGATTCCTCTATTTATAAACCGAAATTACAACTAAAAAGGAACCATAAAATTCCATATAATTTCAACATACAGAAACCCGAATTGTTTTATGAAATTGATAATTCCATAGAAAAAAATTATATTTTTAATAAGCATAAAAATCTGAATAGGAAATATTTTGATTGTAGAATTCTATATTTTTACCCGAAAAACACTATTGATGTAAACGATATCGATATTATCGACTTTACAAATGTACATATCGGTGCCAAACTTGAAAAAAATACTAAGACTAAAAAAATAAATATTAATATAAAAAAATTGAAAAAAAAAGATCTTTTTTTTCTTTCAAAACATCAAGAAAAAGAAACAAATCTATACAAAAAACTCTTTTTTGATTGGATGGGAATGAATCGAAAAAGGGAAAGAGTTTTTTGTAAAAAAAAAAAATCAAATCTGAAACTTTGGTTCTTCCCGGAATTCAGATTTCCTTTTGATACATATAAGGCATATAAGATTAAACCGTGGATCATCCCAATCAAATTACTTCTTTCCAATCAGAATTTAGATGAAAAAAAAAAAATTAGTCAAAATAAAAATGTCAAAGATTCTATTTTAATAAAATTAAAAAACCAAGAAAAAAACGAAGAAAAGACAAATCTTGTGTCAGATCCAATTCAAAAGGATTATGCGAGATCTGAAAGTAAAAAGAAAAAACGATGCAGGAAAAGAAAGGAATCAGAACTAGATTTATTCCTAAATAAATATTTAATTGTTCAATTAAGTTGGAACAACTTGGTTAATAGTAAAATGACAAAAAATATCAAGGCATTTTGTTTCTTACTTAGATTGATGGATACAAATTCTATAGCTATAGCCTTAATTCGAAGAAAAGAGATGGATCTAGATATAATCCTTAATAGGGACAATATGATTTTTACAGACTTTTTAAAAAAAGGAATATTGATTATCGAATCAACTCGTCTAGCTTTTATAACGAGTGGAAAATTAATTATGTATCAAACCATAAGTATTTCATTGATCGATGGCGAAAAGAGTAATCACCAAATAAATATAAAATACAAAAAAAAAAAATATGTCAATAAGAAGAATTTTAATAAATCTACTGAACAACACGGAAATATGCTTGTGAATGGGAATCCAGATTATTATGATCTCCTTGTTCCTGAAAATATTCTATCTCCTAGACGTCGTAGAGAGTTGAGAATTCTAATTTGTTTCAACTCTCCTAATTGGGATGTTGTAAATAGAAATCAAATATTTTACAATGAAAATAATATAAGAAACTCCACACAATTTCTGAATGAAAACAAAGGTCTTAATCTTAATATAGATTCAAATATAAAATATAAATTGTTTCTTTGGCCCAATTACCGATTAGAAGATTTAGCTTGTATGAATCGCTATTGGTTTGATACCAATAATGGTAGTAATTTCAGTATGTCAAGGATACACATGTATACACGATTTAGAATTATCTAATTATCTAATAGTATATTTGATATACTTTATGTCACATGTGAATATTCACATGCCATTTTCCGTAGATGAAAAGTGAAGGATATATGTTATACTTTGCTACTTTGGTACATAAACATAACATAATATGTATTTACTTGTGTATCAATTCAATCTAGAAAGAAATTCACAGAATCTTTTTAGGTGCAAAAAAAGATTCTCTTTGGTAAATGTGTAAATGTATTATCCTTTTCTATCCAAATCCAATTTTCAATTGGATTTGGATAGAATCAAATAAAAAAACTATTTGGAAATGAATAAATTTTTATTTTTGTGTGTACTAGATTAAAAAAAATGGAAATAACATTATTCATTATTATAATAATTCATTATTATAATAATAATAAAAATAATATATATTATTCTCTTTTTCCTAATCGGAAAAATCCGTGGAAAAGAAAGAAAAAAAAGTTTTTTATGATAAAAAATTCATTCATTTCACTTATTTCACAAGAAGAAAAAGAAGAAAACAGAGGTTCTGTTGAATTTCAAGTATTAAGTTTCACAAATAAGATACGAAGACTTACTTCACATTTGGAATTGCACAAAAAAGATTTTTTATCAAAAAGAGGTCTACAAAAAATTCTGGGAAAACGTCGACGTATGCTGGCCTATTTGTCAAAGAAAAATGGAGTGCGTTATAAGAAATTAATTGATGAATTGGATATTCGAGAACCAAAAAATTGTTAATTTCATTGTTTGGATTTTTGAATTAGTAATTATTAGATTTTAAGATTTTACATTTGGACGAATCTACTTTTTGAGGAATTCGTGAAATAATGAATTAAGGAAGAAAAGGTATGACTGTACCGACTAAAAAAAAAGATTTCATGATCGTTAATATGGGTCCTCACCACCCATCAATGCATGGTGTTCTTCGACTAATTGTTACTCTCGATGGTGAAGATGTTATTGACTGTGAACCTATATTGGGTTATTTACACAGGGGTATGGAAAAAATAGCGGAAAACCGAACAATCATACAATATTTGCCTTATGTAACACGTTGGGATTATTTAGCTACTATGTTCACAGAGGCAATAACGGTAAATGCACCAGAACAACTGGAAAATGTTCAAGTACCTAAAAGGGCTAGCTATATCAGAGTAATTATGCTGGAGCTGAGTCGTATAGCTTCTCATTTGTTATGGCTTGGACCTTTTATGGCGGATATCGGTGCACAGACTCCCTTTTTTTATATTTTTAGAGAGAGGGAATTGATATATGATTTATTCGAAGCTGCCACAGGTATGCGAATGATGCATAATTATTTCCGCATCGGAGGCGTAGCAGCCGATCTACCTTATGGCTGGATAGATAAATGTTTAGATTTTTGTGATTATTTTTTAACAGGGATTCTTGAATATCAAAAACTTATTACGCAAAATCCTATTTTTTTGGAACGAGTCGAAGGAGTGGGCATTATTGGTGGGGAGGAGGCGATAAACTGGGGTTTATCGGGACCAATGTTACGAGCTTCTGGAATACAATGGGATCTTCGTAAAATTGATAATTATGAGTGTTACAATGAATTCGATTGGGAAGTCCAATGGCAAAAAGAAGGAGATTCATTAGCTCGTTATTTAGTACGAATGGGTGAAATGAGGGAATCCATAAAAATAATTCAACAGGCCCTAGAAGGAATTCCTGGCGGACCCTATGAAAATTTAGAAGTCCGGCGCTTTGGTAGAGCAAAAAATTCCGAATGGAATGATTTTGAATATAGATTTATTAGTAAAAAACCTTCACCCAATTTTGAATTGTCGAAACAAGAACTTTACGTAAGAGTAGAAGCCCCAAAGGGGGAATTAGGAATTTATTTGATAGGAGACAATAGTATTTTCCCTTGGAGATGGAAAATTCGTCCACCCGGCTTCATAAATTTGCAAATTCTTCCTCAACTAGTTAAAAGAATGAAATTGGCTGATATCATGACGATACTAGGTAGTATAGATATCATTATGGGAGAAGTTGATCGTTGAAATGATAATTGATACAACAGAAGTACAAACTATCAATTCTTTTTCTACATCGGAATCCTTAAAAGAGGTCCATGGGCTCATATGGACTTTTGTACCCATTTTAATCCTTATATTGGGAATTACAATAGGGGTACTAGTAATTGTGTGGTTGGAAAGAGAAATATCTGCAGCGCTACAACAACGTATTGGGCCTCAATATGCTGGCCCCTTGGGAATTCTTCAAGCTTTGGCAGATGGAACTAAACTACTTTTAAAAGAAGATCTTCTCCCGTCTAGAGGAGATCTTCGTTTGTTTAGTATTGGACCGTCTATAGTAGTCATATCGATTCTAGTAAGTTATTTAGTAATCCCTTTTGGGTATCGCCTTGTTTTAGCCGATCTCAGTATAGGTGTTTTTTTATGGATCGCCATTTCAAGTATTGCTCCTATTGGGCTTCTTATGTCGGGGTATGGATCGAATAATAAATATTCTTTTTCAGGTGGTCTGCGAGCTGCTGCTCAATCCATTAGTTATGAAATACCATTAACTCTATGTGTATTATCAATATCTCTACGTGTGATTCGTTGAATATAAAATTTATACTTCTTTCCTTTACTTCTAGGAAAAAAGTTGAATGAATTGAATGGATATTTTTTTATTCATGATTCAGGTCAATGAGTTAAACCAAATAGTTATATGAGTGAAACAAAACAACTTAGAAATTTGCAGTAAGAAGATAAAATCTCACTTCATATGTACAAGAATAAAATTGAAGTAAACATAAGCCGTGTAAAATGGTTATCCCAAGATTGAGATTTGTCATCATATCTTGAAGCGGGTATAAAAGATCGACTGTATGGAGTTTTCATTACTGTCTTGTATTTATTAACATGCCGTAGATCAATCAAAAATCAGTGGACAATTAGGAACACAAAAGTACACAAAAGATTAGTAATGGAGATAATATAAGGTAAGGTATCAAAAAAAAGATATTTCTGCAGCATAAAATGAATCATAATAGAAGCTTTAAATTGGTAGAAATGATCAAGCGGTATTTTCCTATGATTCCGATCTAGAGTAATATTCCTATTCACTGATTAAAAAAATAACTATTCAGAACGAATTAATCCTTTATTTATTTTTTCAAAGTACCCGCCTCTGAGATAGAAGAATAGGAATAAAAGAAATGAAATATAATATTCGAATGAATAAAAAAAAATCTTTATTTTTTCTTTTTCCTATGCATATACATCCAAATAGATGAAATTCTTATTATTATTTAATTTATGAAAAATTCCTCTAATTATTTTATTAATTTTTTTATTCTATTCATATAACGAATATTTGATTAAATAGTTTAAATTATTACCGAACAAAACAAAGAAAAATATACTTTGATTATAAGGGATGAGATGAATTCCGAAGCCTTTTTTCTTATTTTTGCGAACGGAATTTCATTGGTTTAATTTGGGACTCTCCGACAGATCTTTTTTTCTACCCTAAAACAAAAGGAAGTGATAAGACCGAACCAGTCCTTACATTTATTTGTGGCCATAGAGGAGCCGTATGAGGCTGAGGTCTCATGTACGGTTTTGAAATAGCGATGGGAACAGTGTTGTTTTTATCGACTATAATTATCTAATAGTTCAAGTACAGTTGATATAGTTGAAACACAGTCCAAATATGGTTTTGGGGGGTGGAATCTGTGGCGTCAGCCCATAGGATTTATGGTTTTCATAATTTCTTCTCTAGCTGAATGTGAGAGATTGCCCTTTGATTTACCAGAAGCGGAAGAAGAATTAGTAGCAGGTTATCAAACGGAATATTCAGGTATCAGATTTGGTTTATTTTATCTTGCTTCGTACCTAAATCTATTAGTTTCTTCATTATTTGTAACGATTCTTTACTTAGGTGGGTGGAAGTTATCTATTCCATATATATCTGTTCCTGAACTTTTCGGAATAAAAAAAATAGCTGGAGTCTTTGGAATGACAATTGGTATCCTTGTTACATTAGCTAAAGCTTATTTGTTTATATTCATTTCTATCACAACAAGATGGACTTTACCCAGGATGAGAATGGACCAGCTATTAAATCTTGGATGGAAATTTCTTTTACCTATTTCTTTGGGTAATCTATTATTGACAACTTCTTCTCAACTTATTTCACTATAAATTAAATAATAGAATACGATAAGAATATTCTAGATTCATAACCCCTTTCAAACAAGAGAAAGAAATATCAATTTATTCATGGATATCTACAATATGTTTCCAATGGTGACTGGGTTCATGAATTATGGTCAACAAACAATACGGGCTACAAGATACATTGGTCAAAGTTTCATAATTACCTTATCTCACACAAATCGTTTACCTGTAACTATTCAATATCCTTATGAAAAATCAATTACGTCAGAACGTTTTCGCGGTCGAATTCACTTTGAATTTGATAAGTGTATTGCTTGCGAAGTATGTGTTCGTGTATGCCCAATAGATCTACCTGTTGTTGATTGGAAATTGGAAAGAGATATGAAAAAGAAACAATTACTTAATTATAGTATTGATTTTGGGGTCTGTATATTTTGTGGTAACTGTGTCGAGTATTGTCCAACAAACTGTTTATCAATGACTGAAGAATATGAACTTTCTACTTATGATCGTCACGAATTGAACTATAATCAAATTGCATTGGGTCGGTTACCAATATCAGTAATTGGAGATTATACAATTCAAATAGTTATGAATTCAACTCAAATAAAAATCGATAAAGATAAATCCCTTGATTCAAGAACGATTACCAATTACTAAAATTTTTTTGATATAAAGGATCAAAGCTTTTTTTGTCAATAACTACAAATATGATACTATTTATTTATTTTTGAGAATTATTCTTTTATTTAAACTAATTATAATAATAAATTTTATTTATCGCGAGAATTTCAAAATATACAATTCTAAAGTTTTTTCTTTTGGATAAATTTGGATAAAAAAGTAAGTATAATTAGTCCAATAATTATAATTATATCTATATAATTATATCCATATTAAGATTTAATTCAATTAGGAAGGTATCATAAATTGGATAAACCTTTTTTTTTCCTTGACTATTTAGTAAAGTCATGATTTGACTTATTTTTTTTTGTGGACATTTTATACATAATGGATTTACCAGGACCAACACATGATATTCTTGTAGCATTTCTGGGGTCAGTTCTTCTATTAGGGGGTATGGGAGTTGTATTACTTACCAATCCTATTTATTCTGCTTTTTCGTTGGGGTTGGTTCTTGTTTGTATATCTTTATTCTATATTTCATCGAACTCCTTTTTTGTGGCTGCTGCACAGCTTCTTATTTATGTGGGAGCCATAAATGTTTTAATTATATTTGCGGTAATGTTCATGAATGGTTCCGAATATTCTAATGATTCATATTTTTGTACCGTTGGAGATGGAGTCACTTCACTGGTTTGTATAAGTATTTTTTTTTCACTGATTACTATTATATCAGATACATCATGGTATGGAATTATTTGGACTACAAGATCAAACCAGATTATAGAACAGGACCTAATAAGTACCGCTCAACAAATTGGGATTCATTTATCGACAGATTTTTATCTTCCCTTTGAACTAATTTCAATAATTCTTTTAGTTTCCTTGATAGGTGTAATTACTATGGCTCGCCAATAATAAATATAGTTAGAATAAAAAAACTAGAGTTATAAAAATTTTAAATATGAAATTAAATATATAATAAAATCAAAAGGTTTAATAATTTTAGTTAAATTTGTTTACTTTCTTTTGTTTTGTAATTATAACTTCTAGTTAATTGAATCCCTTGAATTATTGATATTGAAATGAATCGAGATTGATAAGGAGTTAGTCAATGATGTTCGAGCATGTACTTTTTTTGAGTGTCTATTTATTTGCTATTGGTCTTTATGGATTGATCACAAGTCGAAACATGGTTAGAGCACTTATGTGTCTTGAGCTTATACTAAATTCGGTTAATATTAATCTCGTAACATTTTCTGATATATTTGATAGTCGACAATTAAAAGGGAACATTTTCTCAATATTTATTATAGCCGTTGCAGCTGCAGAAGCTGCTATTGGACTTGCTATTGTTTCGTCAATTCATCGAAACAGAAAATCAACGCGTATCAACCAATCGAATTTGTTGAATAATTAATTAAAATTATCATGATCATATACTAAAAAATTCGTTATTTTATTTCTATATTAATTAGATGAATAATCTATAGATATAAATAATATAATATATATATTATATAATATAAAAAAAATTAAATAAAAATATAAAAATGAATAAAAATATTGATGCATAAAATAAATACAAAAATAGATAAGAAGAAATTCGTCCACCTCCCGTAGATTTAACTCCTTCCCCTATAAATAAACTTGCAACAACAACCCCATTGATAATTCCATCAATTATATTTCTATCAAAAAACTGAGTTAGTTTGGTTAATCCCCTTATACCCAAGGTAAAAACTTTAGTATAAAAAATATCTATATAACCACAATTGTAGGACCAATTGTATATTCTATTTTTTATTTTGTCCAAGAAAATTCTTTTAGGACCTCCTTTTATAAATGAATTAATGAATTCCAAATTCTGGAACAATGAATAAACAGACCCATATAAAACATATGCTATTAATAATCCAAAAATAGCTATACTTACCGAAAAAATTGCATTTGTAAAAAATTCATACCAATCCACGGAATAACTCGCATTGGGATGTAAAAGATTTGTCGATGGAGTTAACCATTTTGATAATATATCAAAATATATTATTCCATAATCAAAATGAATTCCTATTGTTCCAACAAACAAAGTAAATAGTACCAAAACAAACAGAGGGAATAGCATAGTATTGTCCGATTCGTGAGGATACATAGAAGTATAAGTGTACTTTTTTTCGAAAGAATATGGTTTTCTTTTTTTTAGATTACTAGATATTTTATATCTATCCTTTGAAAAAAAGAAGACCGTATTTTCTATTTTTGATAAAAGAAAATTTCTATCAACTTTTTTTGGAACTTCTTTTCCCCATAAAGATATTGAATGGAACGAGCTATTATTGGTACTACTGTAATTTTTACAATTTATGCGCAAATGCCCATCAAAAGTAAGTAAATACACGCGAAACATATAAAATGCAGTTAATCCTGCTGTGAAACAAGCTATTATTGCAAAAATTGGTGAATACAACCAACTCTCATTAAGAATTTCATCTTTGGACCAAAAACAAGCAAGAGGTGGAATACCACAAATAGAAAGTGTACCTAATAAAAAAGTAGTTCTTGTAATTGGAACATATCTTTTTAAACCGCCCATCAGAATCATATTCTGACTTTTATCTGGTGAATATCCAACAACAGGTTCCATTGAATGGATAATGGCTCCGGATCCCAAAAATAATAAAGCTTTAGAATAGGCGTGAGTAAACAAATGGAATAAAGCAGCTCGATAAGAACCTAGACCTAGAGCTAACATAATATAACCCAATTGAGACATTGTAGAATAAGCTAAACTTCTTTTTATATCTGTTTGAGCAAGAGCCAAGGTAGCTCCTAATAGTACTGTTATTACACCTATTAAAGAAATAATATTCATTATGTAAGGTATGGATATGAAAAGAGGAAGAAGTCGAGCTACAAGAAAAATTCCCGCAGCTACCATGGTAGCAGCGTGTATAAGAGCCGAGATAGGAGTAGGTCCTTCCATTGCATCAGGTAACCATACATGAAGGGGAAATTGCGCGGATTTAGCAACTGCACCCAGAAATAATAAAAAGGCACACAAAGTAGCAAATGAAGAACTGACCCCATTATTGTGTATCAAGTTGTTAGTTATTTCGAACAAATCCCGAAATTCAAAACTACCAGTTATCCAATAAAAACCTAAGATTCCTAATAATAAACCAAAATCCCCTACACGATTAGTTACAAAAGCTTTTTGACAAGCACTTGCTGCAGTCGGTCGTGTGAACCAAAATCCTATTAATAAATAAGAACACATTCCCACTAGTTCCCAAAAAACATAAATTTTTATCAAATTTGAACTGGTAACTAATCCCAACATAGAAGCATTGAAAAAACTCATATAAGCAAAAAATCTTAAATATCCTTGATCATGGGACATATAATTGTCACTATAAATAAGAACCATAATTCCAACAGTAGTAATTAGTATTGACATAATCGAACTAAGTGGATCGATTAAATATCCGAACTCTAAAGAAAAATCATTATTGATGGTCCAAGACCATAGATATTGATAGATGGAACTTCCATTTATTTCTTGAATAGATAAATAGGCTGAAAATACCATAGCTATACTTAAGAAAAAAATACTAGGAAAAGCCCATATACGACGAATATTTTTTGTTGCTGTCGGAATAAGTAGAAGCCCGAATCCTATTGACATAGTAACTGGAAGTGGAAGAAAAGTTATTATCCATGCATATTTATATGTATGTTCCATAATAAAAAATGAAATTTTTAATCATTCTACTAAAACTGGAATAATACAATATTCCATCCTGATAATTTATAGGCATATTATATAATATAGTATATGAAGGAAAAATGGTTATACCAAGAGGAATACTTAATTCGAATATAGATAGTACGATCCGTACTTTTATCTTAGTTAACAGATTAACTACTAATTCGAATTGTAATTTCAATTATGGGTATGGCACTCTTACCTTAATCAATTAATAAAAAACAATTTCCTTCCTTTCTTGTACTTGTATTTTTTTCTTAGCTATACTATATATGTCATAGGGTATGTATACATATGCGTAATTACTATGATCCATATTATATATATCATATATATGAGCATATATATAAATGTGTATGTTTCCATTTTTTAATTTTATTATATGTTTATGTTTTCATAGGTTTTTTTAATGTGTTTGAAAAATTAAATGTTTTTTTACTATTTTACTACGGAATAAATATAGATAACGGCTAAAAGGAACAATTCATTTTGAACACAATACATGTCTTTCACATACAATGATAAAAATAAGTAACCCTTTTTTTTGAATGGCAGTCCCCAAAAAACGTACTTCTATGTCAAAAAAACGTATTCGTAAAAATATTTGGAATAAAAAAGGAAATTTAGCTGCAGTAAAGGCTTTTTCTTTAGCAAAATCAATTTCTACCGGACGTTCAAAAAGTTTTTTTGTACAACAAACAAATAATAAAGTCGTGGAATAATCGGAATTGACATACCCCGAAAAACGTCAAGTATTTTAAAATAAATGATTAACATTAATTAATGTATTGAACTCCTCAATATCAAACAGGATCAGTTGGAACTAGTTGCTGTGATATATAAATATCGTATGTGGATGTGATATGTAGAATAAGGGTATGTATATTGGGTTTGGGGTTTTTTTGTATCTACTTTTCACAATAGAAAAAATTTCTATATGTGAAAAGTAGAGTATGATCGTGATAGAAATGAAAATTTTGTTGTTTTATTTGTTATATGGTTAACTAAAAACCTAATTAATTTGGTAAATCTTACCATTATTATATAATAATGAAAGATATTAATACTCTACTTTGATAATAATAAAATATTATCTAAATCGTTAGACAATGATAAATTCTTATGATTTAGTAATCAAATTGTTATACATAGAAAATCCTAGTTATTTAATTTTCTTCATTAAATAATACATTTTATTTTTTTCGTTTTGTTTGAATCTATAAAATAACATTTGGATAAATAAAAAAAAATGAATCCAAAAAAATAAAAAGAACAATTCCCGGTTCTATAGTTCAGTCTAAAACTATGGAGTTTTAACTGCTTTTTTGAAAACTTAGTTTTTAGTATACCAAAGTTCATTATTAAAACCGAACTTACAACAATACGATACTAACTAAAGATTATTTTATTGTTTATTTAATAATAATAAAGATTCAAATTATCATATAAATTTCAATGAATAAAGATTCATCGATTCTAATGTTTTGTTTTATATGAATCCTTGAATCTCGACGATTCAACATAAATTGACTATTATTATTTCAAGTAAGCCGCCGCCATGGTGAAATTGGTAGACACGCTGCTCTTAGGAAGCAGTGCTAGAGCATCTCGGTTCGAGTCCGAGTGGCGGCATCCTATCAAAAAAATCTTCTAAAATAGACACAACGGATCCTATACAATGGCTCCTATAATGTATTCAATTCTCGATTTCAATTCCCTTATGGAACTCCTTTTTATGATATTTACAATTTTAGAACATATATTGACTCATATCTCTTTTTCGATAATTTCAATTGTTATTACGATTTATTTGATGACCTTTTTTGTCCACGAAAGCGTAGGATTGCCTGATTCATCAGAAAAAGGAATGATAGCTACTTTTTTATCTATAACGGGATTATTGGTTTCTCGTTGGATTTCTTCGGGACATTTTCCCTTAAGTAATTTATACGAGTCATTAATTTTCCTTTCGTGTAGTTTATCCATTATTCATACCATTTACAAGATGGGGAATCATAAAAATGATTTAAACACAATAACTGCATCAAGTACCATTTTCACACAAGGCTTTGCCACGTCGGGTCTTTTAACTGAAATGCACCAATCCGTAATATTAGTACCTGCTCTACAATCTCAGTGGTTAATGATGCACGTAAGTATGATGTTATTAAGCTATGCCGCTCTTTTATGTGGATCATTATTCTCAGTGGCTCTTCTAGTCATTACATTTCGAAAAAACATCAATATTTTTTGTAATGGTAAAGTAAAAAATTTCTTAATTAAGAAATTTATCTTTGGTAAGATTAACTATTGGAATGGAAAAAGAAGTGTTTATAAAAACACTTCTTTTCTTTCATTTCGAAATTATTATAAATATCAATTAACTCAACGTTTGGATTATTTGAGTTATCGTGTCATTAGTTTAGGGTTTACCTTTTTAACCATAGGAATTCTTTGTGGAGCAGTATGGGCTAATGAAGCATGGGGATCATATTGGAGTTGGGACCCCAAGGAAACTTGGGCATTTATTACTTGGATCATATTCGCAATTTATTTACATACTAGAACTAGTACAAATCAAAGTTTGCAGAGTACAAATTCGGCACTTGTGGCTTCTATGGGATTCCTTATAATTTGGATATGCTATTTTGGAATCAATCTATTAGGGATAGGTCTACATAGTTATGGTTCATTCACATTAACATCTAAAATACTAAATAATTGAATAAACTACATAAAATAACGAGTACATATAAGAACAAAACATCATCCCATACCCATATTTATATATAAATATATAGTGAAAGTTCTTTCTTTGTGCGAGTTTTTTTAGAACCAGGAAAAGGGTTCTAAAAAAACTCGAAATGTATCTGATTAAAATTGAGATTTTGAATTCATTTAATTCTTTTGCATTGTTCGGCGTTTAAAAGCGGAAAATAAAAAGACAAAAAAATTCGATTTCCGTATTTTTAATGAAAGACTATCGATAAAAATAATTAGATAGTATAGCTTGTACCCTATCAACTGATAACGAGAGAATGAAATCGGGATAAATACCAGTCCCTAGTATGGGTAAAAAGATACATATTGAAACAAATAGTTCTCGTGGTCCAGAATCCAAAAAATTAGAATTTGTAACATGAAATAACTTGTATCCATAGAACATCTGACGTAACATAGATAATAAATAAATAGGAGTTAATATCATTCCTATTGCCATTACAAAAGTAATTAGTATTTTTGACATTAAAAGAAATTTTTTACTAGTAATTATTCCAAAAAAAACTAATGATTCTGCAACAAAACCACTCATTCCCGGCAATGCAAGAGAAGCCATTGAAAAACTACTGAACATGGTAAAAAGTTTTGGCATTGGGATCGATACCCCCCCCATTTCGTCGAGATAAACAAGACCCATTCTATCACAAGTCGTTCCCGTCAAGAAAAAAAGTGCAGCACCAATAAATCCATGAGAGAGTATTTGTAAAATAGCACCATTGAGCCCGATTCCGGTTATGGAACCAATTCCTATAATTGTAAAACCCATGTGAGATACAGAAGAATAGGCTATTCTCTTTTTCAAATTCCGTTGACCGAGAGAGGTCGAAGCTGCATAGATTATTTGAATAGTTCCTATTATTACCAACCAGGGAGAAAATATGGAATGAGCGTGGGATAATAATTCCATATTGATTCGAATAAGTCCATATGCTCCCATTTTTAATAAGATTCCAGCTAGAAGCATACATGTACTGTAATGTGCTTCTCCATGGGTATCGGGTAACCAAGTATGTAGAGGTATAATCGGCAATTTGACGGCATAAGCAATAAGGAATCCAAAATATAATATTATTTCCAATGCCACAGGATATGATTGATTAGCTAATTTTCCAAAATCTAATGTAGGTTCATTAGAACCATATAAACCCATACCCAAAACCCCTATTAAAAGAAAAATGGAGCCCCCTGCCGTGTACAAAATAAACTTTGTCGCCGAGTAGAGACGGTTCTTTCCTCCCCACATGGATAAAAGTAAATAAACAGGAATTAATTCTAACTCCCACATCATGAAAAAAAGTAAAAGGTCTCGAGAAGAAAATGGTCCTATTTGACCGCTGTACATTGCTAGCATGAGAAAATAGAACAATTGTGAATTTTTAGTAACTGGCCAAGCTGCTAAAGTAGCTAAACTGGTGATAAATCCTGTCAGTAAAATGGGTCCTATGGAAAGTCCATCGATTCCCAGTCTCCAGTGAAAATCAAAAATATCTATCCATTTAAAATCTTCTTCCAATTGGATTAATGGATCGTCCAATTGGAAATGATGACAGAAAACGTGGGTCATTAAAAGGAGTTCTAACAAGCAAATACCTATAGCATACCACCTGAACATCTTATTTCCTCTATAAGGAAGAAAAAAAATGCAAGAGCCGACGGATATCGGCAAAACAACAAGTATTGTTAGCCAAGGAAAATTATTCGTGATAAAGACAAGATACGTTTTTGACGACAAAAGCCCGTAACTTAATAAAATATATTATTCTATTCTGAATACGAGCTTTTGTCGGTAAAGAGGAATCAAATAATTAAAGTGTATTTTTTTGTAACGTATCAATAAGATAGTCCCATGCTGCGAGTTGTTTCATGCCATAAATAGACACGGACACTCAAAAAATCCGTTGGACAAGCAGATTCACATCTCTTACAACCTACACAATCCTCGGTTCTTGGTGCGGAAGCAATTTGCTTAGCTTTACATCCGTCCCACGGTATCATTTCCAACACATCCGTAGGGCAAGCTCGTACACATTGAGTACACCCTATACATGTATCATAAATTTTTACTGAATGTGACATTGAATCTATAACAGCCTGGGTTTGAACATCAAAAATTTTCAATCTGGTATAGAAGTAGTAGTTATATTGTAGACACCAGACGAAGCAGTGGTTTACTAAAATTGGAAGAATCAATATTTTTCTAAATCTGCTTATAAGAAAAAGCCAAGAGACTTTAATTTTCGTTTCAAAAATTAGAATCATACGAGTCGGGTGTGTGAATGAAAATGGTCCAACAAAATAAATTGATATTCAAATCAATATATAAATATCTAAAATTAAATCTAAATAAAATAGATTTAATTAATTTTATATTATTATAAATTAGTTTAGTATTAATTATACTTTACTAATCTAGTAAAATAGTCAAATTGAAATTCAATAGTCAATTTGATATTGAATCAAATTTCATATATATATATCATACATACATAATAATACAAATTATACACGTTATATATATATAATATATTAATCTTATTTTATTCATTTTTTTATTTTTATCCAAATGTTATTTATATTTTTATTTAATTTTTTTTATATATTATATAATATATATTTATATTTTTATTTAATTTTTTTTATATTATATAATATATATATTATATTATTTATATCTATAGATTATTCATCTAATTAATATAGAAATAAAATAACGAATTTTTTAGTATATGATCATGATAATTTTAATTAATTATTCAACAAATTCGATTGGTTGATACGCGTTGATTTTCTGTTTCGATGAATTGACGAAACAATAGCAAGTCCAATAGCAGCTTCTGCAGCTGCAACGGCTATAATAAATATTGAGAAAATGTTCCCTTTTAATTGTCGACTATCAAATATATCAGAAAATGTTACGAGATTAATATTAACCGAATTTAGTATAAGCTCAAGACACATAAGTGCTCTAACCATGTTTCGACTTGTGATCAATCCATAAAGACCAATAGCAAATAAATAGACACTCAAAAAAAGTACATGCTCGAACATCATTGACTAACTCCTTATCAATCTCGATTCATTTCAATATCAATAATTCAAGGGATTCAATTAACTAGAAGTTATAATTACAAAACAAAAGAAAGTAAACAAATTTAACTAAAATTATTAAACCTTTTGATTTTATTATATATTTAATTTCATATTTAAAATTTTTATAACTCTAGTTTTTTTATTCTAACTATATTTATTATTGGCGAGCCATAGTAATTACACCTATCAAGGAAACTAAAAGAATTATTGAAATTAGTTCAAAGGGAAGATAAAAATCTGTCGATAAATGAATCCCAATTTGTTGAGCGGTACTTATTAGGTCCTGTTCTATAATCTGGTTTGATCTTGTAGTCCAAATAATTCCATACCATGATGTATCTGATATAATAGTAATCAGTGAAAAAAAAATACTTATACAAACCAGTGAAGTGACTCCATCTCCAACGGTACAAAAATATGAATCATTAGAATATTCGGAACCATTCATGAACATTACCGCAAATATAATTAAAACATTTATGGCTCCCACATAAATAAGAAGCTGTGCAGCAGCCACAAAAAAGGAGTTCGATGAAATATAGAATAAAGATATACAAACAAGAACCAACCCCAACGAAAAAGCAGAATAAATAGGATTGGTAAGTAATACAACTCCCATACCCCCTAATAGAAGAACTGACCCCAGAAATGCTACAAGAATATCATGTGTTGGTCCTGGTAAATCCATTATGTATAAAATGTCCACAAAAAAAAATAAGTCAAATCATGACTTTACTAAATAGTCAAGGAAAAAAAAAGGTTTATCCAATTTATGATACCTTCCTAATTGAATTAAATCTTAATATGGATATAATTATATAGATATAATTATAATTATTGGACTAATTATACTTACTTTTTTATCCAAATTTATCCAAAAGAAAAAACTTTAGAATTGTATATTTTGAAATTCTCGCGATAAATAAAATTTATTATTATAATTAGTTTAAATAAAAGAATAATTCTCAAAAATAAATAAATAGTATCATATTTGTAGTTATTGACAAAAAAAGCTTTGATCCTTTATATCAAAAAAATTTTAGTAATTGGTAATCGTTCTTGAATCAAGGGATTTATCTTTATCGATTTTTATTTGAGTTGAATTCATAACTATTTGAATTGTATAATCTCCAATTACTGATATTGGTAACCGACCCAATGCAATTTGATTATAGTTCAATTCGTGACGATCATAAGTAGAAAGTTCATATTCTTCAGTCATTGATAAACAGTTTGTTGGACAATACTCGACACAGTTACCACAAAATATACAGACCCCAAAATCAATACTATAATTAAGTAATTGTTTCTTTTTCATATCTCTTTCCAATTTCCAATCAACAACAGGTAGATCTATTGGGCATACACGAACACATACTTCGCAAGCAATACACTTATCAAATTCAAAGTGAATTCGACCGCGAAAACGTTCTGACGTAATTGATTTTTCATAAGGATATTGAATAGTTACAGGTAAACGATTTGTGTGAGATAAGGTAATTATGAAACTTTGACCAATGTATCTTGTAGCCCGTATTGTTTGTTGACCATAATTCATGAACCCAGTCACCATTGGAAACATATTGTAGATATCCATGAATAAATTGATATTTCTTTCTCTTGTTTGAAAGGGGTTATGAATCTAGAATATTCTTATCGTATTCTATTATTTAATTTATAGTGAAATAAGTTGAGAAGAAGTTGTCAATAATAGATTACCCAAAGAAATAGGTAAAAGAAATTTCCATCCAAGATTTAATAGCTGGTCCATTCTCATCCTGGGTAAAGTCCATCTTGTTGTGATAGAAATGAATATAAACAAATAAGCTTTAGCTAATGTAACAAGGATACCAATTGTCATTCCAAAGACTCCAGCTATTTTTTTTATTCCGAAAAGTTCAGGAACAGATATATATGGAATAGATAACTTCCACCCACCTAAGTAAAGAATCGTTACAAATAATGAAGAAACTAATAGATTTAGGTACGAAGCAAGATAAAATAAACCAAATCTGATACCTGAATATTCCGTTTGATAACCTGCTACTAATTCTTCTTCCGCTTCTGGTAAATCAAAGGGCAATCTCTCACATTCAGCTAGAGAAGAAATTATGAAAACCATAAATCCTATGGGCTGACGCCACAGATTCCACCCCCCAAAACCATATTTGGACTGTGTTTCAACTATATCAACTGTACTTGAACTATTAGATAATTATAGTCGATAAAAACAACACTGTTCCCATCGCTATTTCAAAACCGTACATGAGACCTCAGCCTCATACGGCTCCTCTATGGCCACAAATAAATGTAAGGACTGGTTCGGTCTTATCACTTCCTTTTGTTTTAGGGTAGAAAAAAAGATCTGTCGGAGAGTCCCAAATTAAACCAATGAAATTCCGTTCGCAAAAATAAGAAAAAAGGCTTCGGAATTCATCTCATCCCTTATAATCAAAGTATATTTTTCTTTGTTTTGTTCGGTAATAATTTAAACTATTTAATCAAATATTCGTTATATGAATAGAATAAAAAAATTAATAAAATAATTAGAGGAATTTTTCATAAATTAAATAATAATAAGAATTTCATCTATTTGGATGTATATGCATAGGAAAAAGAAAAAATAAAGATTTTTTTTTATTCATTCGAATATTATATTTCATTTCTTTTATTCCTATTCTTCTATCTCAGAGGCGGGTACTTTGAAAAAATAAATAAAGGATTAATTCGTTCTGAATAGTTATTTTTTTAATCAGTGAATAGGAATATTACTCTAGATCGGAATCATAGGAAAATACCGCTTGATCATTTCTACCAATTTAAAGCTTCTATTATGATTCATTTTATGCTGCAGAAATATCTTTTTTTTGATACCTTACCTTATATTATCTCCATTACTAATCTTTTGTGTACTTTTGTGTTCCTAATTGTCCACTGATTTTTGATTGATCTACGGCATGTTAATAAATACAAGACAGTAATGAAAACTCCATACAGTCGATCTTTTATACCCGCTTCAAGATATGATGACAAATCTCAATCTTGGGATAACCATTTTACACGGCTTATGTTTACTTCAATTTTATTCTTGTACATATGAAGTGAGATTTTATCTTCTTACTGCAAATTTCTAAGTTGTTTTGTTTCACTCATATAACTATTTGGTTTAACTCATTGACCTGAATCATGAATAAAAAAATATCCATTCAATTCATTCAACTTTTTTCCTAGAAGTAAAGGAAAGAAGTATAAATTTTATATTCAACGAATCACACGTAGAGATATTGATAATACACATAGAGTTAATGGTATTTCATAACTAATGGATTGAGCAGCAGCTCGCAGACCACCTGAAAAAGAATATTTATTATTCGATCCATACCCCGACATAAGAAGCCCAATAGGAGCAATACTTGAAATGGCGATCCATAAAAAAACACCTATACTGAGATCGGCTAAAACAAGGCGATACCCAAAAGGGATTACTAAATAACTTACTAGAATCGATATGACTACTATAGACGGTCCAATACTAAACAAACGAAGATCTCCTCTAGACGGGAGAAGATCTTCTTTTAAAAGTAGTTTAGTTCCATCTGCCAAAGCTTGAAGAATTCCCAAGGGGCCAGCATATTGAGGCCCAATACGTTGTTGTAGCGCTGCAGATATTTCTCTTTCCAACCACACAATTACTAGTACCCCTATTGTAATTCCCAATATAAGGATTAAAATGGGTACAAAAGTCCATATGAGCCCATGGACCTCTTTTAAGGATTCCGATGTAGAAAAAGAATTGATAGTTTGTACTTCTGTTGTATCAATTATCATTTCAACGATCAACTTCTCCCATAATGATATCTATACTACCTAGTATCGTCATGATATCAGCCAATTTCATTCTTTTAACTAGTTGAGGAAGAATTTGCAAATTTATGAAGCCGGGTGGACGAATTTTCCATCTCCAAGGGAAAATACTATTGTCTCCTATCAAATAAATTCCTAATTCCCCCTTTGGGGCTTCTACTCTTACGTAAAGTTCTTGTTTCGACAATTCAAAATTGGGTGAAGGTTTTTTACTAATAAATCTATATTCAAAATCATTCCATTCGGAATTTTTTGCTCTACCAAAGCGCCGGACTTCTAAATTTTCATAGGGTCCGCCAGGAATTCCTTCTAGGGCCTGTTGAATTATTTTTATGGATTCCCTCATTTCACCCATTCGTACTAAATAACGAGCTAATGAATCTCCTTCTTTTTGCCATTGGACTTCCCAATCGAATTCATTGTAACACTCATAATTATCAATTTTACGAAGATCCCATTGTATTCCAGAAGCTCGTAACATTGGTCCCGATAAACCCCAGTTTATCGCCTCCTCCCCACCAATAATGCCCACTCCTTCGACTCGTTCCAAAAAAATAGGATTTTGCGTAATAAGTTTTTGATATTCAAGAATCCCTGTTAAAAAATAATCACAAAAATCTAAACATTTATCTATCCAGCCATAAGGTAGATCGGCTGCTACGCCTCCGATGCGGAAATAATTATGCATCATTCGCATACCTGTGGCAGCTTCGAATAAATCATATATCAATTCCCTCTCTCTAAAAATATAAAAAAAGGGAGTCTGTGCACCGATATCCGCCATAAAAGGTCCAAGCCATAACAAATGAGAAGCTATACGACTCAGCTCCAGCATAATTACTCTGATATAGCTAGCCCTTTTAGGTACTTGAACATTTTCCAGTTGTTCTGGTGCATTTACCGTTATTGCCTCTGTGAACATAGTAGCTAAATAATCCCAACGTGTTACATAAGGCAAATATTGTATGATTGTTCGGTTTTCCGCTATTTTTTCCATACCCCTGTGTAAATAACCCAATATAGGTTCACAGTCAATAACATCTTCACCATCGAGAGTAACAATTAGTCGAAGAACACCATGCATTGATGGGTGGTGAGGACCCATATTAACGATCATGAAATCTTTTTTTTTAGTCGGTACAGTCATACCTTTTCTTCCTTAATTCATTATTTCACGAATTCCTCAAAAAGTAGATTCGTCCAAATGTAAAATCTTAAAATCTAATAATTACTAATTCAAAAATCCAAACAATGAAATTAACAATTTTTTGGTTCTCGAATATCCAATTCATCAATTAATTTCTTATAACGCACTCCATTTTTCTTTGACAAATAGGCCAGCATACGTCGACGTTTTCCCAGAATTTTTTGTAGACCTCTTTTTGATAAAAAATCTTTTTTGTGCAATTCCAAATGTGAAGTAAGTCTTCGTATCTTATTTGTGAAACTTAATACTTGAAATTCAACAGAACCTCTGTTTTCTTCTTTTTCTTCTTGTGAAATAAGTGAAATGAATGAATTTTTTATCATAAAAAACTTTTTTTTCTTTCTTTTCCACGGATTTTTCCGATTAGGAAAAAGAGAATAATATATATTATTTTTATTATTATTATAATAATGAATTATTATAATAATGAATAATGTTATTTCCATTTTTTTTAATCTAGTACACACAAAAATAAAAATTTATTCATTTCCAAATAGTTTTTTTATTTGATTCTATCCAAATCCAATTGAAAATTGGATTTGGATAGAAAAGGATAATACATTTACACATTTACCAAAGAGAATCTTTTTTTGCACCTAAAAAGATTCTGTGAATTTCTTTCTAGATTGAATTGATACACAAGTAAATACATATTATGTTATGTTTATGTACCAAAGTAGCAAAGTATAACATATATCCTTCACTTTTCATCTACGGAAAATGGCATGTGAATATTCACATGTGACATAAAGTATATCAAATATACTATTAGATAATTAGATAATTCTAAATCGTGTATACATGTGTATCCTTGACATACTGAAATTACTACCATTATTGGTATCAAACCAATAGCGATTCATACAAGCTAAATCTTCTAATCGGTAATTGGGCCAAAGAAACAATTTATATTTTATATTTGAATCTATATTAAGATTAAGACCTTTGTTTTCATTCAGAAATTGTGTGGAGTTTCTTATATTATTTTCATTGTAAAATATTTGATTTCTATTTACAACATCCCAATTAGGAGAGTTGAAACAAATTAGAATTCTCAACTCTCTACGACGTCTAGGAGATAGAATATTTTCAGGAACAAGGAGATCATAATAATCTGGATTCCCATTCACAAGCATATTTCCGTGTTGTTCAGTAGATTTATTAAAATTCTTCTTATTGACATATTTTTTTTTTTTGTATTTTATATTTATTTGGTGATTACTCTTTTCGCCATCGATCAATGAAATACTTATGGTTTGATACATAATTAATTTTCCACTCGTTATAAAAGCTAGACGAGTTGATTCGATAATCAATATTCCTTTTTTTAAAAAGTCTGTAAAAATCATATTGTCCCTATTAAGGATTATATCTAGATCCATCTCTTTTCTTCGAATTAAGGCTATAGCTATAGAATTTGTATCCATCAATCTAAGTAAGAAACAAAATGCCTTGATATTTTTTGTCATTTTACTATTAACCAAGTTGTTCCAACTTAATTGAACAATTAAATATTTATTTAGGAATAAATCTAGTTCTGATTCCTTTCTTTTCCTGCATCGTTTTTTCTTTTTACTTTCAGATCTCGCATAATCCTTTTGAATTGGATCTGACACAAGATTTGTCTTTTCTTCGTTTTTTTCTTGGTTTTTTAATTTTATTAAAATAGAATCTTTGACATTTTTATTTTGACTAATTTTTTTTTTTTCATCTAAATTCTGATTGGAAAGAAGTAATTTGATTGGGATGATCCACGGTTTAATCTTATATGCCTTATATGTATCAAAAGGAAATCTGAATTCCGGGAAGAACCAAAGTTTCAGATTTGATTTTTTTTTTTTACAAAAAACTCTTTCCCTTTTTCGATTCATTCCCATCCAATCAAAAAAGAGTTTTTTGTATAGATTTGTTTCTTTTTCTTGATGTTTTGAAAGAAAAAAAAGATCTTTTTTTTTCAATTTTTTTATATTAATATTTATTTTTTTAGTCTTAGTATTTTTTTCAAGTTTGGCACCGATATGTACATTTGTAAAGTCGATAATATCGATATCGTTTACATCAATAGTGTTTTTCGGGTAAAAATATAGAATTCTACAATCAAAATATTTCCTATTCAGATTTTTATGCTTATTAAAAATATAATTTTTTTCTATGGAATTATCAATTTCATAAAACAATTCGGGTTTCTGTATGTTGAAATTATATGGAATTTTATGGTTCCTTTTTAGTTGTAATTTCGGTTTATAAATAGAGGAATCTTTACTATTCCCATAATATATATATTTATGTGATAAAAGATCATATACATATTGCTTTTTTAATTTTTCTTTTTGATTCGGCCATAAATACACTGTATAGAAATTTTCTTTTTTGTAATGAATTGATCGGTCTTTTTCTTTTTTATATGAAGAAAATTTCATTGATTCTTTATTGTGAATCGTACAATTTTGATTGATTTTTTTTCGCCATTTTTTCGCTACTAATACTAATCGAGACCATTTGCTCTGAGATAAATTGTATGCATAATTACCCTTTAACCAGTTTTTCCATTCATTCATTCCAGGCTTCTTTATTTTCTTATACTTATACCTTGATTTGGAGTTAAATATTCCTCGGGTTATAGAAGAATACTTTATCTTGTCCTTAATAAAAGGATGGGTACCGCGATATTGAAGTACAGATCTAAAGTGATGGTTGTTAAGTAATTGGGTTTGTGATATTTTGTAAAATACATATGCTTGGGACAAGGAAGATAAATCGTAATAAGTATTTGAATTATTACTAGGATTAGAAAAGTCCTTTTCTTTTTCTATAGTCGAAATAAAGTTCATTGTATGTTGATCTGTTTCATCAATTCCTTCTTGATTTCTTTCATCGTTGTAAATGGATTCATTGATAATTTTTTTTGTTGAAAGTTGTGCATTGACCTTCGAAATGCTAACCATACATAGCAGGATATCCATGTATATTTTTTCAATGAAAGATTTCAGAAAATAATGTGATTTGCATATTAATCGAGTATTTATTCTTTTGAATATCCGCCAAATATCTTTCTTTAATTCTGGTCTTTTATCATCATAGGCTGGAACTTTTTTTTTCTTTTCTTTTGCGATTTCTTCTATTTGATTCCTGATTATGATTGTCTTATCAGCAAGATCTTTCATTTCATTTTCTATGAATAAAAAATTTGTCCAATTCATAGATTGAATTTGCATGGTCGATTCAGGAATAATCTTATTATTATCTTTTGAATCTTTTGCATTTTCATTTGGTTCATGTACTTTCACCTTCTTGAATTCAAATAAATAAATTGGGTTTACTTTTTCAAGTTTATTCATTATTCGTTTTAGAACTGGAAAAATTTGGATAACCCATGGTTTTGAAACTTTTACTTTTAGATGTAGAAAATAATTCTTTTTCACTTTTCGAATCTTTTTTTTTAGTTCTTTATATATGGGTTCAAAAAAAGAAGGTAGGGTTCGGGCAGGACCAAAAGGAAGTTCTGTTTCCATTCCCCAAACTGTTAAAAAACAAGAATTTACTTTTTTTACTTTTTTTTTCATTGGATCTCCATGATGAGATCGTAGTTTAGATCTTCGCCAAGGTTTTAAACGGAAAGGAAATAGAATTTTTACCTGAAGACCATCTGTTAACCAATCTTGAGGAAATTCTGTTTCTGATAGTAGAACACCATTATACGTACATTTAATATGCATTTCACTCTTCCAGTCCTTAAAATCCTCATACCACTCGGGGTGTTGGAATAATAACATACGTCCAACATTTTTAGCTATTATCAATGAAGGGAATATAATGTTTTTTCTAAGAAAAGCGTGGATCAGGAGTATCAAACTTCTTATTACTTGAGCAAATGTAATGCTATCCCAAATTTCTGCTATTGCCATTCGTTGATTTTCTTCTTCTCTCTTCTTCTCGTTTTCATCATCGAGAGCCTTCAGAGTTTTCTTCATCTTTTCTTTCTCAAAATCGTCAATTTTTAATTCCGTTTTTGGTTTTTTCTTCGCAAAATTCCTAAAAATAGACTTAATATTTTGATTGATCTTGTTTAAAAGAGAAAAAAAAAATATGTTTTCTACTCGATCAAAAAAAAGCGGAGAATTTACAAATGCTTGGAATGTGTTCCAAATAACTGTTTTACGTCTTTGAGCGCGTAAGGATCCTTTGATTAGACCTCGATTAAAATCTGGTTGTTCTGAGTAACGTATCAAAGCCAACTCGTTTATTTCATCATCGTTAGTCTCGGGATTCATGCTGTAGTCAGTATAAACCAACACTCGTCTGGCTTTTCTTGTACGAATTTCCTGATCTTGTTTCAATAGTTGCTCACGTTCATATTCTTCATCTTCAGCCTCACCCTGTACTAGTAATTCTAATAACTCTTCAGTTAGTTTGTATAACCGTTGAGGAATTTTTTTAATGATTTTTTCTTTAAGGATTTCTTCTCCTTCTTCAAGGATTTCTTCTCCTTCTTCAATGATTTCTTCTCCATTGGTTGTAATTATATCGAATACGGATTTCAAAGATTTTGCTTTATTTTCTGAATTTCTTTTTATTTCTTCTTCCAATAAAGAAGATTTTTTCAAATGAGAATTGGGTATGTACTCAAAAGATAATTGATCAATTGACGTTAACGAATTAATAATATAATTCCATGGTGATTTTTCATTAAGTGGATTTTTTTCATGTTCAAATTCTTGGTAATTATTAGAAATCGAAAATAGCCCATGAAGCTTATTTATCCAAACTATTTTCGTGGAATTTTCTTTCGAAGTAATTAAATGATTCATGGTTGTATGTGAATAGAATTTGTTTATTTTTCCACGATATGCGCCATTCAAAAGAGGATCATATGCTTTTGGCAAGTATTCTTGTTTATTCTCATCATTGCATAATCTGGTCCTTTTTTCTAGTATATCTAGAGTAAGAGATACTTTTTCTTTTTCTATAATTTTTATTCTACTTATTAATTCATTACTCAAGTTGTACTTTTTTTGCTCATTGGTAGAAACCCAATAATTATATAGGTCTTCATGGATAAATTTTTCTGTCGTGTACAAAGAAATTTTACGTTCTATCATTTTTGAAAAAATCAATAAACTAGGTGGATATGTAAAAGATATTGTTTGTTTTCCATCACTTAAACATGTATAAAAAAAATATTGTGACATTTCATTTTGTATAGAACGTGCAAGTCGATTATTTTGTATATACCGTGATGGACGATTCCACCGCTTATAATTGAAAAGAAAAGTTACAAGAGATTTTTCAAAAGGATACGTTTTTTCCACTGGGATCTCTTCCGTTTGATCTATTTTGTCCGGATCCTCCTTTTCTTCCCAATAAAGGGAAGGGTTTTTTTTGGTGGATCCCGCTTGTTCCTGTTTAGTCTCCTTCCTTTCGAAAGTAGTTTCTACATCGCTTTCTTCCTCACTTTCTCTCCTTTCTTCCATTTCGTCGTTTATTTTATAAGTAACAATAGGCGACGGCATTCTGCCTAAATAGTAGACACAGGTGATAAATAAGAGAATACTAATAATTCGACCCATAGAATTTCTCAATTCTGTCATAAGGTACTCGTACTTATACCTATTCGATTTAGATCGAATAGAAACATTTTGACGTATCCAGAATAATACCAATCTAACCCATTTCATGAAGAAAATATAACCAATTAACCAACCAATAAAACTACTTGTTACAAATAACATCTTGTTGTTGCATCGAAACAGATAAATGTTGACTAATCTGGCTAACGTTGAACTTGGTAAAATAAAATGGTTGAATAATTGAAAAATTAGATTATTCAGGAATACACATTGAATGCTGAGATTACGCATTGAATTTCCGGTAGTAGACCCATAATCATAATAAAAAAAGTCTTTGTGATTGTTCCAGAAGAAATGAAACAAAAGATAGGGTAGAACTAGGACAGTTATTGTATGAGGTCTACCCAATGCTAGATGCAGAGGCGCATAATAGATCGATATGAACATCAAGAGCTGTCCCATAATAAAACCAGTTGTTGCTGCTACCTCCTCCTCGGTTCCTCCTTCAATAGCCTGAGCTCGAAGAA